AAGACATGGTCTCTCTGGATCCTATTGAATTTCATTCGGAAGAGGAACCTTATAAAGATCGTATTGATTCTTATCAAAGAAAGACAGGATTAACTGAGGCTGTTCAAACAGGTACAGGTCGACTAAATGGTATTCCCGTAGCAATTGGGGTTATGGATTTTCAGTTTATGGGAGGTAGTATGGGATCTGTAGTGGGCGAGAAAATCACACGTTTGATCGAGTATGCTACCAATCAAATTTTACCTCTCATTCTAGTGTGTGCTTCCGGAGGAGCGCGCATGCAAGAAGGAAGTTTGAGCTTGATGCAAATGGCTAAAATATCTTCTGCTTTATATGATTATCAAAAAAATAAAAAGTTATTCTATGTAGCAATCCTTACATCTCCTACTACGGGTGGGGTCACAGCTAGTTTTGGGATGTTGGGAGATATTATTATTGCCGAACCCAATGCCTACATTGCATTTGCGGGTAAAAGAGTAATTGAACAAACATTGAATAAGACAGTACCGGAGGGTTCACAAGTGGCTGAATATTTATTCCATAAGGGCTTATTCGATCCAATCGTCCCACGTAATCTTTTAAAAGGTGTTTTGGGTGAGTTATTTCAGCTCCATGCTTTCTTTCCTTTGAATCAAAATGCAACCAAGTAGAAAATAAGAAGCTTTCCAATTTTTCAATTTAATAAATTCTACATTTTCTTATTTGTTGTTTGGTAGTGACCAAATAGTTATTTAGTTTCCTAGTATAGGAATCAAAGTAAAAATACGAAGAATGGTTTTTTCTTTGGTACCATAAGATTTAATTCGAGAAAGACTCATGTGTTTTTTATCGATATTCCTGATTAATAATCAAGAAATCTCCATTAAACAAAATAACCAAAGTGAATTCTTTCTTCTTTTTCCGTGAAATTAGGCAAGGAAGTCTTGCGTTTTTCTATATTCACCGAGAACCCTGGTTTTATTACGAATCCCGTTTGTTGGATTGTTGGATCATATTATAACAATTTTTTTCGATAATTTGAAAGAAACTATTTCTTTATTTTATATTGTATTAAATCCAAATTGGATTATAAAAATTCTAAAATTCTAATAGAATCAAAAAAATTGAAAATTTTAGAATAGACTAATACTAAGAATTATTCAAATTAACTAATAAATAAAATAATCAATAAAAGTGGATTATCATATATCTATTTCATGTAGAAACATATAGAAAGATGAATAAGCTCATTTATTTCCTTATTTAGATTTATTTTATTAGTTCCATTTATTAACTACTTATCGTAAGTATATTATTATATACTTAATATTATCTAGTTGATATATTATTTAATATTCTATTTTAATATTCTATATAGATTAATATTATCTATATATATCAATATCTCTATTTCTTATTCTATTTTAATATATATCGACATAATATACTCTTCTATTTTCGAATCACTAGTAGTCGATATACTCAATACTCACTTAAGTATTAAGTAGAATTATAATAGTATAATTCTATATTATAATTCTATATGAAGTCTATATGAAGGATAAGATATCTTTATAACAATAACATTTTTGTTAATATTAATATAATAACAAATAAAACAATAAATAACAGGTACAAATATTAAATCGAGGTACCCCATTCTATGACAACTATCAGCAACTTACCCGCTATTTTTGTGCCTTTAGTAGGCTTAGTATTTCCGGCAATTGCAATGGTTTCTTTATCTCTTCATGTTCAAAAAAACAAGATTTTTTAGATATTATGGGATTAAATCTTATCTATTTTTTTTTTCAATACTTAGGCAGGCTTACTTGGATCATACCAAAAATATCTATTTAGTAGAATATGTCATAACGTGTAGTTTCCTACGAGCAGAATCTCGTATTCATGCATAAACATAACATAATATAGGATTAAATGCATTATAGCTATTTGAAAATAAATCGGTATTTTGTACCGGGATGCGTTTCTGAAACGTAAAGTCAATATATCTACATGTCTGTGGATATCTATAAGAAATCATATGAAAGAGATGTTATTATTTTCGTTTAGCTCTAAGCAATTGATGAATTATTCCTAAAGCTTTCCATCATAATAGTGCTAGTTGATGAGGGTTACTTCGGAAACAAAAAGATGAAAGTCAAATTTATTGGGGGATAACCCCAATTACAATAAAATGCAACTAGATTTAGTATAGTATGAGTTGGCGATCAAACCGTATATGGATAGAACTTATAGCAGGGTCTCGAAAACTGAGTAATTTCTGCTGGGCTTTTATCCTTTTTTTAGGTTCATTAGGGTTTTTATTGGTTGGAACTTCTAGTTATCTTGGTAGGAATTTTATACCTTTATTTCCCTCTCAGCAAATCCTTTTTTTTCCACAAGGAATCGTGATGTCTTTCTATGGAATCGCGGGTCTTTTTTTTAGTTTCTATTTGTGGTGCACAATTTCGTGGAATGTGGGTAGTGGTTATGATCGATTCGATATAAAAGAAGGAATAGGGTGTATTTTTCGTTGGGGATTTCCTGGAAAAAATCGCCGCATCTTCCTCCGATTCCTTATGAAAGACATTCAATCCATCAGAATAGAAGTTAAAGAGGGTATTTATGCCCGTCGTGTTCTTTATATAGAAATCAAAGGACAGGGATCCATTCCCTTGACTCGTACCGATGAGAATTTGACTCTACGAGAAATTGAACAGAAAGCTGCTGAATTGGCCTATTTCTTGTGTGTACCAATTGAAGTATTTTGAAAAAAGTGAATGCTTTCTTAGCAAAAGGGAAAAAACGATAACTGCAGACAAATTCTGCTTAGAACAAAAAAAGTAAACGTACACGGAACAATCCTAAAACGAAATAATTTTTGGCCATCTATCCTGTTTTGTTAATCAACGTTTTTTATCTTTTTTTGTACTCTTTAGAATTCTAATTAGAATTCTAATGAGAACTTTTCTGTCTTGTTTTGACACTCATTTTTGATCATAACATCAAAGTATTCTTCAAAAATTTCTCTCAATTATTCCTATACTGTGGGCCACCGGCGAGTTTTTTTCGACATTTTTTGATATCGTGATAAAACCAGGAGTTCTTTTGTCTCGAAATTCGAATAATAGATATTTTTTATTTGCAAAAAAGGCTCTTTCGTGCATTCATCGAAAGGCTTCAATTTGAGAGCAATTGATATATTTGAAAACAATATTATAGATATAATAGTCTATTTTATTTCTTCATTCAATTTGAAGTGGACTCTTTCTTATTCTAGTTCTGTATTTCTACATTGTTTTTATGTATTCTTTCTAAATTCTAAATTCAAGGACCAACCACTGTACTGAATCAGAAATAAAAAACCGGGAATAGAGTCACCGGCTCGATGATTTGTTTTGTAATGGATAGTATCGTATAGAGTCGACGAATGAGGCACGTTCATTTAAAACGAGCAAATGGCAAAAAAAAAGAATTTCGTTCCCTTTTCTATATTGCATCTATAGTCTTTTTGCCTTGGTGGATCTCTCTCTCATTTACATTTAATAAAAACCTGGAATCTTGGGTTAATTATTGGTGGAATACTAAGCCCTCCGAAATTTTTTTGAATGATATTCAAGAAAAGAATATTCTCAAAAAATTCATAGAATTAGAGGAACTTTCCTTTTTCGACGAAATGATAAAGGAATACCCGGAAAGACATTTACAAAAGCTTCCCGTCGGAGTCTACAAAGAAACGATCCAATTGATCAAGATGCACAATGAGGGTCGTATCCATACGCTTTTACATTTCTCAACAAATATAATTTGTTTCTTTATTCTAAGTATTTATTCTATTATAGGTAATAAAGAACTTCTTTTTCTTAACTCTTGTCTTCAAGAATTTCTATATAATTTAAGCGACACAATAAAAGTTTTTTCTATTCTTTTATTAACAGATTTATGTATAGGATTCCATTCGCCCCATGGTTGGGAACTAATGATTGACTCTATCTACAAAGATTTTGGATTTGCTCATAATGAGCAAATTATATCCGGTCTTGTTTCTACTTTTCCGGTCATTTTAGATACCTTTTTTAAATATTGGATCTTTCGTTATTTAAATCGTGTATCTCCGTCACTTGTAGTAATTTATCATTCAATGAATGATTGAAAAAAGATCGACTGATCTAATTCTAATGTTTGTTACTTTGTACATAAGTAAAAGAGTCCAAATTTGACTTATTCTTGCTACTCACCGGGAGATTCCTTCAATATCCCAGTAAAATTATTTCAGTAAATATAAATAGCAGAATCATAGATAGGGAACTATACTAGTGACTTATCTAATTTTATTGTAGAAATTTTCGGGATCAATGATTGGACCATGCAAACTAGAAATACCTTTTCTTGGATAAAGGAAGAGATTATTCGATTCATTTCCGTATCACTCATAATATATATAATAACTGGGGTACCCGTTTCAAATGCGTATCCTATTTTTGCCCAACAGGGTTATGAAAATCCACGAGAAGCGACTGGCCGTATTGTATGTGCCAATTGCCATTTAGCTAACAAACCCGTAGATATCGAGGTTCCCCAAGCGGTACTTCCTGATACTGTATTTGAAGCAGTTGTTCGAATTCCTTATGATCTGCAACTGAAACAAGTTCTTGCTAATGGTAAAAAAGGAACCTTGAATGTGGGGGCTGTTCTTATTTTACCTGAGGGGTTTGAATTAGCTCCTCCCGATCGTATTTCGCCAGAGATTAAAGAAAAGATAGGCAATCTGTCTTTTCAGAACTATCGCCCCACTAAAAAAAATATTCTTGTGATAGGTCCCGTTCCTGGTCAAAAATATAGTGAAATCACCTTTCCTATTCTTTCCCCGGACCCCACTACTAAGAAAGACGTTCACTTCTTAAAATATCCCATATACGTGGGCGGGAATAGGGGAAGGGGTCAGATTTATCCCGACGGGAGCAAGAGTAACAATAATCTTTATAATGCTACAGCGGCGGGTATAGTAGGCAAAATCC